TTGGCCATACAATTGCTATCCATAATGGAAAGGAACATTTACCTATTTATATAACAGATCGTATGGTAGGACACAAATTGGGAGAATTCGCACCTACTTTAAATTTCCGAGGACATGCAAAAAGCGATAATAGATCTCGTCGTTAAAAAACGTTTGTTTATGTATAAATGTATAATATTATTTATTAATTAAATAATAGAAATATATATAGATATTTATCATTGATTAGTAGGAGGCGAACTTTATGACAACAGAAGTATACGCTTTAGGTCAACATATATCTATGTCTGCTCACAAAGCGCGAAGAGTTATTGATCAAATTCGTGGGCGTTCCTACGAAGAAACACTTATGATATTAGAACTCATGCCTTATCGAGCATGTTATCCCATTTTTAAATTAGTTTATTCTGCAGCAGCAAATGCTAGTTTCAATATGGGTTCAAATGAAGCAAATTTAGTCATTAGTAAAGCCGAAGTAAATCAAGGCACTATAGTGAAGAGATTAAAACCCCGAGCTCGAGGGCGTAGTTTTGCGATACAAAAACCTACCTGCCATATAACTATTGTAATGAAAGATATATCCTTAGGTGGATATATAGATACCGACTCTATTAAATGGTCACAAAAACCTAAATGGAAAAAAAAGGATACAACTATGTCGTATTATGATATGTATGGTAATGGGGGAACATGGGACAAAAAATAAATCCAATTGGTTTCAGACTTGGTACAACCCAAGGTCATCATTCCCTTTGGTTCGCACAACCAAAAAATTATTCTGAGGGTCTGCAAGAAGATCAAAAAATAAGAAATTATATAAAGAATTATGTACAAAAAAATATGAAAACATCTTCCGGCGTCGAGGGAATTGCACGTATAGAGATTCAAAAAAGAATCGATCTGATCCAAATCATAATCTATATGGGATTTCCAAAAATATTAATTGAAAGTCGACCCCGAGGAATCGAAGAATTACAGATGAATTTACAAAAAGAATTTAATTCTGTAAATAGAAAACTTAACATTGCTATCACACGAATTGAAAAGCCTTATGGAAACCCTAATATTCTTGCAGAATTTATAGCCGGCCAATTAAAAAATAGAGTTTCTTTTCGCAAAGCAATGAAAAAGGCTATAGAATTAACTGAACAAGCGGATACAAAAGGAATTCAAGTGCAAATTGCAGGACGTATCGACGGAAAAGAAATTGCGCGTGTTGAATGGATCAGAGAGGGCAGGGTTCCACTACAAACCATTCGAGCTAAAATTGATTATTGTTCCTATACAGTTCGAACAATCTATGGGGTATTAGGCATAAAAATTTGGATATTTATAGACGGGGAATAATAAACCTTTATTTTGCTTTACATTTTATCCAGCGATGAAAAAAAAAGATAAATTTGTTTATTCTTTTTCTTTTCTGTTAAATAAAAAAAGAACAATTATATTATAATTCTATAGGGTTTAATAAAAATTCAATTAATCTTTTGAAAAAATTGCTATGCTTAGTGTGTGACTCGTTGGTTTTTGAGGGTTAGTATAAAAAACCAGCCCCATAGTATAAACAAATAACTATAGAAGTAATAACCAACTCATCATTTCGTATTATCTGGATCCAAAGAACCAGTCAAGATATGATATATTCTTCATATTGTTGTAGCAACTGAAATCTTTTTTTTTATTATTCAAAAAATCTGATCTGATTACTGATTATAAGTTGGCAATCGAAATAAAAAAGAAAGGGTATAGATAAATGGAAGGATGAGAGAAAGAAAGAAAAAGAATATTGATGATATAAAATTCCAATATGTAAGGTCTATGAGTCATCTCATAAAAAATCTGTGTAATAAAGCATCAATACGGATACGGATTCATCATTAAATGGATCTGCTCATCGAACAAAAAATAAAGAGCTTCGAGCCAATAAAGACTAAGAATATTGACTCAAGAACTAATAGCTCCATTGTAGAATTCAGACCTAACCATTAAGTAAGAAGCGATGGGAACGATGGAACCTGTGAATTCAAAAGATTCTAGTGAAAATGAATTCGAATGATTCATTGATCGGGATGGCGGAACCGGCCAGAGACCAATTCATCTATTCGGAAAAGTTATGAACTAATGATAGAACTGAAATAGAATAGAAATTGAAAGAGTAAATATTCGCCCGCGAAAACTTTATTTTCTTGGATTGAGAAATTTGTGTCAATCCAATATCCAATTGATAAAGAGTAAAACAAAAGAAAGATTCCTTTTAAAATTATAAAAATAAAATAGATAAAAGATAAATATAAGAAAAAAATAGTTTTTTAATAGATTTAGCTATCTATTTATCATCATATCATATCTATCATATCTATCTATTCTATATTATCTATATAAACAAGATATACAAATCTGAATTGAATTCAAAATCTTGAATTTGAATTTCTTTTTTTCGCGAGGAGCTGGATGAGAAGAAACTCTCACGTCCGGTTCTGTAGTAGAGATGGAATTCAAAACAAACCATCAACTATAACCCCAAAAGAACCAGATTCCGTAAACAACATCGAGGAAGAATGAAGGGAATATCTTATCGAGGTAACACTATTTGTTTTGGTAAATACGCTCTTCAGGCACTTGAACCCGCTTGGATCACATCTAGACAAATAGAAGCAGGTCGACGAGCAATGACACGAAATGCACGTCGCGGTGGAAAAATATGGGTTCGTATATTTCCAGATAAACCAGTTACGGTAAGACCCGCAGAAACACGTATGGGTTCAGGTAAAGGCTCTCCCGAATATTGGGTAGCTGTTGTTAAACCAGGTCGAATCCTTTATGAAATGGGTGGAGTAACAGAAAATATAGCCAGAAGGGCTATTTCAATAGCAGCGTCCAAAATGCCTATACGAGCTCAATTCATAATTTCGGGATAAAAAAGAAAAAGAAATAGGCCTTAAAAATAGCGGGTGCAGGTTTCTTTTTTTGGACAAATAATATTTCTTTTTTTCTTCGACCTTTGTTTTGTATTGTAAAAAAAAGATAAAAAAAAAAAAAAATGATATGATTCAACCTCAGACCCATTTGAATGTAGCAGATAACAGCGGGGCTCGAGAATTGATGTGTATTCGAATCATAGGAGCTAGCAATCGTCGATATGCTAATATTGGTGACGTTATTGTTGCTGTGATCAAAGACGCAGTTCCAAACATGCCTCTAGAAAGATCAGAAGTGGTCAGAGCTGTAATTGTCCGTACTTGTAAAGAACTTAAACGTGACAACGGTATGATAATACGATATGATGACAATGCTGCAGTTGTGATTGATCAAGAAGGAAATCCAAAAGGAACTCGAGTTTTTGGTGCGATTGCCCGAGAATTGAGACAGTTCAATTTTACTAAAATAGTTTCATTAGCTCCCGAGGTATTATAAAATGAGACCACGGTATGGTTATAGTAGGCTATTTAAAAGAAATAGATTAAGATTCATTTAGTAGATTTTGTCTCACGTATATACCTTTCAAAATTCATATTCATAAACAAATATGTAAAAAAAAAAAAAGAAAAACATGTTGATTATATCTAAATTTGGAGGCACCAATAATTTTAATTAATCATGGGTAGTGATACTATTGCTGACATAATAACCTCTATACGAAATGCCGATATGTATAGAAAAAGCGTGGTTCGAGTAGCATCTACTAATATTAGCCAAAGTATTGTTAAAATACTTTTACGCGAGGGTTTTATCGAAAACGTGAGAAAACATCGAGAAAACAACAAATCTTTTTTGGTTTTAACCCTACGACATAGAAGAAACAGGAAAAGTACTTATAGAAATCTTTTAAATTTAAAACGGATCAGTAAGCCCGGGCTACGAATCTATTCTAACTATCAAAGAATTCCTAGAATTTTAGGCGGGATGGGCATTGTAATTCTTTCTACCTCTCGGGGTATAATGACAGACCGAGAGGCTCGACTAGAAAGAATAGGCGGAGAAATTTTGTGTTATATATGGTAATCTTTCTAATATCCAAATTGAATATGAAACTTCTTTTTTGTGAAAAAGAAAAGAGAAGAGGTGGGTTGTCTAATAGAGTTCTTCTTCCACTAGTTGATACTTCAAGGGGGTTTTACCTGGAATGAAAGAACAAAAATGGATTCATGAAGGTTTAATTACTGAATCGCTTCCCAACGGCATGTTCCGAGTTCGTTTAGATAATGAAGATATTATTCTAGGTCATGTTTCGGGAAAGATCCGACGTAGTTTTATACGGATACTGCCAGGAGATAGAGTCAAAATTGAAGTAAGTCGTTATGATTCAACTAGAGGTCGGATAATTTATCGACTCCGCAACAAAGATTCGAAAGATTAGGTGTTTTTTCAACTTCACTATTTCTAATTTATTTCGTAGGAATACGATTTGAAATTGAAAATTTCAAGAAACTTATTTTCTTCCAAGAAGTGGATTCAAAATTAAAGTAAGGAGTGACAAATATGAAAATAAGAGCTTCCGTTCGTAAAATTTGTGAAAAATGTCGACTAATCCGTCGTCGGGGACGAATTATAGTAATTTGTTCCAACCCAAGACATAAACAAAGACAAGGCTAATCAGACTCGTTAAAGACCTGATATACAAATAGGGGATCTGTTTTGACCTGAAATGGATATATCCATATATCTCTGACTCAAATTTATGAGATGATAAAATATGGCAAAAGCTATACCGAAAAAGGGTTCACGTGGACGTATTGGTTCACGTAAGAGTACACGTAAAATACCAAAGGGGGTTATTCATATTCAAGCAAGTTTCAATAATACCATTGTGACTGTTACAGATGTACGGGGGCGTGTGGTTTCTTGGTCCTCCGCCGGTACTTGTGGCTTCCGAGGTACAAGAAGAGGGACGCCATTTGCTGCTCAAACCGCAGCGGCAAATGCTATTCGTGCAGTAGTAGATCAAGGTATGCAACGAGCAGAAGTCATGATTAAAGGTCCCGGTCTCGGAAGAGACGCAG